CGCGTTACAAGTTCCATACAGATTACTTCTCAATACAATTTCTTTCAAATTCATTAAAATTTCATGTACGGATTCTTGAATACCTACAAAAGTAGAATATTCGTGTGGTAGTTTCTCAAATTTTGCACGTGTAATACATGTTCCTTCTATTTCTCCTAGTAAAGCTCTTCGCATCGCGATGCCTATTGTATCGGCTTGGCCTTTCATAAGTGGGGCCAGAATAAAGCGTCCATAATAAAGACGCTTACTGTCTGCTCTTGATTCAACACACTTCCACTGCAGTGTCCGAGTAGATACTGTTACTTTCTCTCGAACCATAGTAATATTATTTGATCAAATCATTGAATTATTTATTTCTCTTGAAATCTCTTCAATGGTTACACACGTCTTTTTTTGGGGGGCCTACAGCCATTATGTGGCATAGGGGTTACATCCCGTATGAAACTTAATAGTATACCACTTCTACGAATAGCTCTTAATGCCGCATCTCTCCCGAGACCGGGGCCCTTTATCATGACTTCTGCTCGTTGCATACCTTGATCCACCACTGTCCGAATAGCATTTCCCGCTGCGGTTTGAGCGGCAAATGGTGTTCCTCTTCTTGTACCCTTGAATCCACAACTACCGGCGGAGGACCAAGAAATTACTCGCCCTCGTACATCTGTAACAGTCACAATGGTATTGTTGAAACTTGCTTGAACATGAATAACTCCCTTTGGGATTCTACGCGCATTCTTACGTGAACCAATACGTCTATTTCTACGTGAACCAATTTTTGGTATAGGTTTTGCCATATTTTATCATCTCATAAATATAAGTCAGAGATATATGGATATATCCATTTCATGTCAAAACGGATCCTGTTTTTTTTACTGATTTTTTTGTACATCTGTATATCAGGTCCTTTAGATTTCGGGAGTCCTTTTTGATTTAAAACAATTATCCTTGTCTTTGTTTATGTCTCGGGTTGGAACAAATTACTATAATTCGTCCCCGCCTACGGATCAATCGACATTTTTCACAAATTTTACGAACGGAGGCCCTTATTTTCATATTTGTCACTCCTTTTCTTAATTCTGAATCTACTTAATTTAATTTAATTGGAAGAAAATAAATTTCTTAAAATTTTTAACTTCGAATTGTATCCCTACGAAAGAATGTTGAAATCAAAAAATCACCCAATTATTTGAGTCTTTGCTTTTGAATATACTGAATATAATATTCAAATTATATTCCCTTTAGTTGAATCATAAGAACTTACCATAATTTTGTTAATTTATAGGGAGTATATGTATAAAATTACGTTGAACCTTTCCCGAAGCAAAACCTAGAATCGGATTGATTTTTGTTATCTAAACGAACTCGAAACATACATACCATTGGGACGTAGCTCAGTAATTAAACCTTCGCAAATCTGTTTTTGTTCTTTCTCTTGCATTCCAGGTAAAACGGCTTTGAAACATCAACTAATTAAAGAGGCATAATATTATAAACCTACCTTTTACTCTTTTTTTTCACAAATATGAAAATTTCGCATATGATTTGGCTATCAGAAAGATTACCATATATAACACAAAATTTCCCCGCCGATTCCTTCTATTCGAGCCTCTCGGTCTGTCATTATCCCTCGAGAAGTAGAAAGAATTACAATCCCCATTCCGCCTAAAATTCTCGGAATTCGTTGATAGTTAGAATAGATTCGTAGGCCGGGCCGACTGATCCGTTTTAAATTTAAAACAGTTCTATATGGTCCTTTCCTATTTCTTCTATGTCGTAGGGTTAAAACCAAAAAAAAATTATTGCTTTCCTGATGTTTTCTCACGTTTTCAATAAAACCTTCTCGTAAAAGGATTTTAACAATATTTTCAGTGATATTAGTAGATGGTATTCGAACTGTTCTTTTTTCATTCATGTCAGCATTGCGTATAGAGGTTATTATGTCAGCAATAGTGTCTTTACTCATGATAAACTAAGATTATTGTTGCCCCCGAATTTTGATATAATCAACATGCTCTATTTCTTTTTTTTTTCTAAATTCATAAATATTTATGAATTTTAAAAGGTATATACGTGATATACAAACAATCTACTAATTAAAGTAATCCATTTCATTCAATTAAAGTAATCCATTTCATTCAAATATTATAAACTATATCATGGTATTCCCTTATAATACTTCGGGTGCTAATGAAACTATTTTAGTAAAATTTAACTGTCTTAATTCCCGGGGGATCGCGCCAAAAATTCGGGTTCCCTTTGGATTTCCTTCTTGATCAATAACAACTGCAGCGTTGTCATCATATCGTATTATCATACCGTTGTCGCGTTTGAGTTCTTTACAAGTACGTACAATTACAGCTCGGATCACTTCTGATCTTTCTAGAGGTGTATTTGGCACTGCTTCTTTGATTACAGCAACAATAACGTCACCAATATGAGCATATCGTCGATTACTAGCTCCTATGATTCGAATACACATCAATTCTCGAGCCCCGCTGTTATCGGCTACATTCAAATAGGTTTGAGGTTGAATCATATCTTTTTTTATTGATTTTGTCTTTTCAATGTAAAGGGTGAAAAAAAAAGAAATATTGTTTGTTCAAAACAAGAAACCTACAATTGTTTTTTTTATCAAAAAAATTATTTCCTTTTGTTCTACATTTCTATCCTATACCGAAAGAATGAATTGAGTTCGTATAGGCATTTTTGATGCCGCTATTGAAATAGCCCTTCTGGCTATATTTTCTGCCACTCCGCTCATTTCATAAAGTATTCTGCCGGGTTTAACAACAGCTACCCAATATTCGGGAGATCCTTTCCCCGAACCCATACGCGTTTCGGTTGGTCTTACTGTAACTGGTTTGTCGGGAAATATACGTACCCATATTTTTCCACCGCGGCGTGCGTTTCGTGTCATTGCGCGACGCCCCGCTTCTATTTGTCTAGACGTGATCCAAGCGGGTTCAAGTGCTTGAAGAGCATATCTACCAAAGCAAATACGATTACCTCGATAAGATATTCCTTTCATTCTTCCTCTATGTTGTTTACGGAATCTGGTTCTTTTGGGGTTATAGTTGATGGTTGTTTATCAATTCCATCCATCTCTATTACAGAACTGGACATGAGAATTTCTTCTCATCCAGCTCCTCGCGAATTAAACGATTAAAAATCAAATACATGGTGAATAATATACTGAATCGGGGTATTCTTTAAAATTCCATTTATTTAATAGAATAATATAATTTTTTTTTCTTTTGATTTTATATATATATATAATTAACCACGTATTCTATTTAATCTTATAATGAATCTTTATTTGATTTTGCTTTTTCTTATCATATCGAATTTATTCAACCTTCATAAAAAAAAATTCGCGGGCGAATATTTACTCTTTCAACATTCAGTTGTAAGATTAGTCTATGACAACACAATCTTTCAAAAAAAAATTTGGTTCGTTCCGCCATCCTACCTACTGAATCATTAGGATTCCTTTTCAATAGAATCTTATGCATTCACAGGTTCTATCGTCCCCACCACCTCTTGAGTAATGATTAGGTCTGAATTCTACAACGGAGCTCCTAATGAAATTTTTGAGTCAACCTTCTCAGTCTTTATTGGCTCGGGGCTCTTTATTTGTGGTTCTATCCACGTATTTGTATAATTAGGGATCAATCAGTATTGATGCTTTATTACATTCTTTTTTATGAGATGACTCATAGACCGTACATATTGGAATCGTATATCGTTGGTATTCTTTTTCTATCTTTCTCTCACCTTTCCATTTATCTGTATCCTTTTCTTGCTTTACAACCAATAATCAGATTGGTTTATATTTTTTTTTTGCAAAAAAGATTTCAGTTGCTACAATGATATGACTTATATATATATCCTATATATCTATATCATATTTTGACTGGCTCTTTCTTTATATCCAGATAATGCGAAGCAATGAGTTGGTTATTAGTTCTATAGTTATTAGTTCGTACTACGAGTTATTCCATTTTTTTGAAACCTAATCCTAATAGAAAAACCAACGAGTCACACACTAAGCATAGCAATTATATCAAATGATTAATTGAATTTTTATTCAACCTTATAGAATTGTTCATTTTTTTATCATTAAATAGAAATAGAACTAAATACAAGTTAAGTAAATGTTTATTATTCTTCGTTTACAAATATCCAAATTTTGATACCTAATACCCCATAGATAGTTCGAACTGCGTAGGAGCAATAGTCTATTTTGGCTCGAATGGTTTGTAGAGGAACCCTACCTTCTCTGATCCATTCGACACGTGCAATTTCTTTTCCGTCGATACGACCTGCAATTTGTACTTGAATTCCTTTTGTACCTGCTTGCTCAGTTAATTCAATAGCTTTTTTCATTGCTTTGCGAAATGAAACTCTATTTTTTAATTGCCCGGCTATAAATTCCGCAAGAATATTGGGGTGCCCATAAGGGTTTACAATTCTTGTAATAGCAATGTTGAGTTTTCGGTTTACACAATTGAGTTCTTTTTGTACATTGAATTGTAATTCTTCGATTTTTCGAGTCCTTTCTTCTATTAATAACTTGGGGAATCCCATATAGATTATCACTTGAATCAAATCGATTCTTTTTTGAATCTCTATACGTGCAATTCCCTCGACATTAGAGGATATTTTCAGATTTTTTTGTACATAATTTTTGATACAATCTCGTATTTTTTGATCTTCTTGTAGATCTTCGGAATAATTTTTGGGTTGTGCAAACCAAAGAGAATGATGCCCTTGGGTTGCGCCCAATCTGAAACCAAGTGGATTTATTTTTTGTCCCATAGTCCCCCACTACTATATATATCGTGAAACATCATATCGGTGTGTTTTTTTTTTTTTTTATTCGTTCGGATTTTTTTAAGCATAACATAATATAGCGTATTTGTAGTTTTTCTAATATGGAATATTCTTTCTTTAAATATTCCTCAGCTGCTTTTTCCTTTTATCTTTTCCTTTTATCTATA